AGATGGATCCAGAAAGGGGGAGGGTCCAGTTATAATCCAGAAACTATTCGTGTATATATTTTACAGAAACGTGAAATCAAAGTGGGTGATAAGGTAGCCGGAAGGCATGGAAATAAAGGTATTATTTCCAAAATTTTACCTAGACAAGATATGCCTTATTTGCAAGATGGAAGACCTATTGATATGGTTTTCAATCCATTAGGAGTGCCCTCACGAATGAATGTAGGACAGATATTTGAATGCTCGCTCGGATTAGCGGGGGATCTGCTAGATAGACATTATCGAATAGCACCTTTTGATGAGAGATATGAACAAGAGGCTTCGAGAAAACTAGTGTTTTCGGAATTATATGAAGCTAGTAAGCAAACAGCGAATCCATGGGTCTTTGAACTGGAGTATCCTGGAAAAAGCAGAATATTTGATGGAAGAACGGGAGATCCTTTTGAACAACCTGTTTTAATAGGAAAGCCTTATATCTTGAAATTAATTCATCAAGTTGATGATAAAATACACGGGCGTTCCAGTGGACATTATGCACTTGTTACACAACAACCCCTTAGAGGACGGGCTAAGCAAGGTGGACAACGGGTAGGAGAAATGGAGGTTTGGGCTCTAGAGGGATTTGGCGTTGCTCATATTTTACAAGAGATGCTTACTTATAAATCGGATCATATTCGAGCTCGTCAAGAAGTCCTTGGTACTACGATGATTGGCGGAACAATACCTAGACCTGAGGATGCTCCAGAATCTTTTCGATTGCTCGTTCGAGAACTACGATCTTTGGCTCTGGAACTGAATCATTGCCTTGTATCTGATAAAAAATTACAGATTAATAGAAAGGAAGCTTAATCGAAACGAATCGGAATTTTTATTCTATGATCGATCGGTATAAACATCAACAACTCCGAATTGAATCAGTTTCGCCTCAAAAGATAAGTGCTTGGGCTAACAAAATCCTCCCTAATGGAGAGATAGTTGGAGAGGTAACAAAACCCTATACTTTTCATTATAAAACCAATAAACCCGAAAAGGATGGATTGTTTTGTGAAAGAATTTTTGGTCCCATAAAAAGTGGAATTTGTGCTTGTGGAAATTATCGAGTAATCAGAGATGAAAAAGAGGACCAGAAATTTTGTGAACAATGCGGAGTTGAATTTGCGGATTCTCGTATTCGAAGATATCAAATGGGATATATCAAACTGGCTTGTCCAGTAACCCATGTGTGGTATTTGAAACGTCTTCCTAGTTATATCGCGAATCTTTTAGATAAACCTCTTAAAGAATTGGAAGGCCTTGTATACTGCGATGTGTGATTTGATCGAAATTCGAATTTTACAGATTCAAAAATGATAAACTGTCTTCCCATTTATTGGGATGTCCCCAATCTGACATGTCTCATGAAAGGAGTAACGTGAAGCTCAGAATTATGGGTGTATAAAATATTACCAAAAAAAGAGCGGGGGGTTGGTCTATGGTCGATTCAGTAGCCAAAAATTAGTAATTTTGAGTTGTACCTCGTGAAAAAAGACTTCCTTAATTTGTGAAATTGAATTCTGTTTCATTTAATTCTGTTTCTAAGTAGGTAAATATGCATGGTTGCCGGAGTCTATCCATCGCATATAGGCTTTAAGAACATCTTCACATAATCGTCGAGGCGATGTCAGGACCTAAAAGATCGAATCAAATGGAAGGGTACACGGACAAGTAAATCCCTTTTGAATTACAACCCTTAAAGGGATTCTGCGTTCGAGGGGAAGTAGACTACTCAAGAATTTCCTATTTCATTTATTTATATGGAAATAGTATCATTTATTTTGAATTAAATAAAAAATTCAAAAAATAGAAAAAAAAATAAGAATGAATCAATGAAATGTTACTTGGTCTTTACTACTAACTTGAGTAAGGAGTAGATTCTAGGAGATTTTTCGAGAATTCGAAAGTAAAAACCGCTTTTTTTATTTGGTTCTAACTACTTGAGCCGGACGAAAAGAAACTTTCACGTCCGATTTTAAAGGGGGGAGGATCCTATCCCAATTTTGCTTTTGCTAGGCCTATAGCTAAAAAACCTACTTTCTTACGATTACGAGGGTTATTCGAATATGAAATACAATCCTGGAAATACAGCATCCCTGTTTTTTTTACTACTCAGGGCTTCGATATATTTCGAAATCGAGAAATTTGTACTGGAGCAGGTGCGATACGAGAACAATTAGCCGATATAGATTTGCGAAGTATTCTAGATTATTCATTAGTAGAATGGAAGGAATTAGGCGAAGAAAGAACCACGGGTAATGAATGGGAAGATCGTAAAATTGGAAGAAGAAGGGATTTTTTGGTTAGACGCATAGAATTAGCTAAACACTTTATTCGAACAAATATCGAACCCGAATGGATGGTTTTATATTTACTACCAGTTCTTCCTCCTGAATTACGACCCATCATTCAGATAGATGGGGGTAAGCTAATGAGCTCGGATATTAATGAACTCTATAGAAGAGTCATCTATCGAAACAATACACTTACCGATCTATTAACAACAAATAGATCTACACCGGGGGAATTAGTAATGTGTCAAGAGAAATTGGTACAAGAAGCCGTAGATACGCTTCTTGATAATGGAATTCGCGGACAGCCAATCAGGGATGGTCATAATAAGGTTTACAAGTCGTTTTCTGATGTAATTGAAGGAAAAGAGGGAAGATTTCGTGAGACTATGCTTGGCAAACGGGTTGATTATTCGGGTCGTTCTGTCATTGTTGTAGGACCCTCACTTCCACTACATCGATGTGGATTGCCTCGGGAAATAGCAATAGAGCTTTTCCAGACATTTGTAATTCGGGGACTAATTAGACAACATCTTGCTTCGAACATAGGAGTTGCTAAGAGTCAAATTCGGGAAAAAGATACAATTGTATGGGAAATATTGCAGGAAGTTATGCAGGGGCACCCCGTATTGCTGAATAGAGCGCCCACTTTGCATAGATTAGGCATACAGGCATTTCAACCCATTTTAGTCGAAGGACGTGCTGTTTGTTTACATCCATTAGTTCGTAAGGGATTCAATGCAGACTTTGATGGGGATCAAATGGCTGTTCATGTACCCTTATCTTTGGAGGCTCAAGCAGAGGCCCATTTACTTATGTTTTCGCATATGAATCTCTTGTCTCCAGCTATTGGGGATCCTATTTCCGTACCAACCCAAGATATGCTTATTGGTCTATATGTATTAACCATTGGGAATCGCCGAGGTATTTGTAGAAATAGGTATAATCCATGGAATCGAAGAAAGTATCAAAATGAAAGAATTAATGATAATAATCATCAGTCTAAGAAACAAAAAGAACCTTTTTTTTGTAATTCCTATGATGCAATTGGAGCTTATCGACAGAAAAGACTCAATTTAGATAGTCCTTTTTGGCTCCGCTGGCGGCTCGATCAACGCATTATTGCTTCAAGAGAAGGTCCCATCGAGATTCACTATGAATCCGGGGGTACTTGTCAGGAGATTTATGAGCACTCTTTTTTAGTAAGAAGTGTAAAAAAAGAAATTCTTTGTATATATATTCGAACAACTATTGGTCATATTTCTCTTTTTCGAGAAATCGAAGAAGCTCTACAAGGGTTTTGTCGAGCCTGCTCGTATGGTCACTAATCATATGGCATCTCAATTAAGTGATTTTTTGACACTGGTGTGAATTTTGATCTCGCTGTTTCTACTAGGACTCTACTTCCTCTGAATTTCTATCCGGATTAATATCGAAAAGGGAAGTTTTCAAATCATTGACTCAAACTCATTGTCAAATCCCAATCAGCAGAATATGGAGGGACTTATGGCAGAACGAGTCAATCTAGTCTTTCACAATAAAATAATAGACGGAACTGCCATTAAAAAACTTATTAGCAAATTAATAGATCACTTCGGAATGGCATATACATCACACATTCTGGATCAAGTCAAAACTCTGGGTTTTCAGCAAGCCACTGCTACATCCATTTCATTAGGGATTGATGATCTTTTAACGATCCCTTCTAAGGGATGGTTAGTACAAGATGCTGAAGAACATAGTTTAATTTTAGAACAACACCATCATTATGGGAATGTGCACGCAGTAGAAAAATTACGCCAATCTATTGAGGTGTGGTATGCTACAAGTGAATATTTGCGACAAGAAATGAATCCTAATTTTAGGATGACAGATTCACTTAATCCAGTCCATATAATGTCTTTTTCGGGAGCTAGAGGAAATGCATCTCAAGTGCACCAATTAGTAGGTATGAGGGGATTAATGTCGGATCCTCAAGGACAAATGATTGATTTACCTATTCAAAGTAATTTACGCGAAGGGCTGTCTTTAACGGAATATATCATTTCTTGCTACGGAGCCCGAAAAGGGGTTGTGGATACTGCTGTACGAACCTCGGATGCGGGATATCTTACGCGCCGACTTGTTGAAGTAGTTCAACACATTGTTGTACGTCGAACAGATTGTGGAACCGCCCGAGGGGTTGCCGTAAGTCCTCGAAATGGGATGATGCCCGAGTCCGAAAGAATTTTTATTCAAACATTAGTTGGTCGTGTATTAGCAGAAGATATATATATGGGCTCACGGTGCATCGCCATCCGAAATCAAGATATTGGATTGGGGCTTGTCAATCGATTCATAACCTTTCAAACACAACTAATATTTATTCGAACCCCTTTTACTTGTAGGAGTACATCTTGGATCTGTCGATTATGTTACGGTAGGAGTCCCACTCATGGCGACCTGGTCGAGTTGGGAGAAGCTGTAGGTATTATTGCGGGTCAATCCATTGGAGAACCGGGGACTCAACTAACATTAAGAACTTTTCATACTGGAGGAGTCTTCACGGGTGGTACTGCAGAACATGTACGAGCCCCGTCGAATGGAAAAATCCAATTTAATGAAAATTTCGTTCATCCCACGCGTACGCGTCACGGGCATCCTGCTTTTATATGTTCTATAGCCTTATATGTCACTATTGAGAGTGAGGATATTCTACATAATGTAACTATTCCACCTAAAAGTTTTCTTTTGGTTCAAAATAATCAATATGTCGAAGCAGAACAAGTAATTGCTGAGATTCGCGAGGTACCATACACTTTTAATTTGAAAGAGAGAGTTCGAAAACATATTTATTCTGACTCAGAGGGAGAAATGCACTGGAGTAATGATGTGTACCACGCATCTACATTTACATATAGTAATGTTCATCTTTTACCAAAAACAAGTCATTTATGGATATTATCAGGAGGTTCGTGGAGATCCAGTGCAGTCCCCTTTTCACCGCACAAGGATCAAGATCAAATGAATATTTCTTCCCTTTCTGTAGAACGAGGGTCAATTTTGACTCTCTCAGTGAATAATGATCCACTAAGATACAAATTACTTCGTTCATATTTTTCTGGTAAAAAAAAAGAAGACAAGATTCCTAATTATTTAGAACCCGTCCATTGGAATCTCATATACCCGGCGGGGAATTCTCATTTATTGGGAAAAAGGCGAGGAAATAGATTTCTCGTTCCAATCCAATCGATTCAAGAACGAAAGAAAGAGTTAATGCCTCATTCAGGTATCTCGATTGAATTACCAATAAATGGTATTTTCCGTAGAAATAATAGTATTTTTGCTTATTTCGATGATCCTCGATACAGAAGAAAGAGTTCTGGAATTACTAAATATGGGACTCTAGGCGTGCATTCAATCATTAAAAAAGAGGATTTTATTGAGTCTCGACCAATAAAAGAATTCAAGTCAAAATACCAAATGAAACTAGATCTATTTTTTTTCATTCCCGAAGAAGTGCATATTTTACCTGAATCTTCTTTGATAATGATACGAAATAATAGTCTCATTGGAATAGATACACGAATTTCTTTCAATATAAATACAAGAAGCTACGTGGGCGGATTAGTCCGAATGGAGAGAAAAAAAAAGAGAATTGAACTGAAAATCTTTTCAGGAGATATTCATTTTCCTGGGGAGACCGATAAGATATCCCGACACAGTGGGATCTTGATACCTCCAGGAAAAGGAAACATCGATTTTAAGGACTCAAAAAAATGGAAAAATTGGATCTATGTCCAACGGATCACATCTACTAAGAAAAAGTATTTTGTTTTAGTTCGCCCTGTAGTGACATATGAGATATCAGATGGTCTAAATTTACCAACACTCTTCCCTCCGGATTTTTTACAAGAAAAGGATAATATGCAACTTAGAGTTGTCAATTATATTGTTTATGGAAATGCCAAACCCATTCAAGGAATTTCTGATACAAGTATTCAATTAATTCGGACTTGTTTCATTTTGAATTGGAACCAAGACATAAAAAGTTCTTCTATCGAGGAGGTCTGTACTTCTTTTATTGAAGTAAGTACAAATGGTTTGGTTCGAGCTTTCCTAAGAATCGACTTAGTAAAATCCGCTATTTCGTATCGCAGAAAAAGGAAAGATCTCTCAGGTTCAGGATTCATTTCCGATAATGTATCAGATCATACCAGCATCAATCCTTTTTATTCCATTTATAAAAAGAGAAAAATGAAACAATCACTTAACCACCAAAATCACGGAACTATTCGCACATTGTTAAATAACAATAAGGAATATCCTTCCTTGATAATTTTATCATCATCTAATTGTTTCCGAATGGACCTATTTAACGATATAAAATATCCCAATGTGAAAAAAGAATTCATTTCAACAGATCCTATAATTAGAATTAGGAATTCGATCGGACCGTTAGGAACGGTCCTTCATTTTTTGAATTTTTATTCCTTTTATTATTTAATAACTCATAATCCGATCTTGATAACTAAATATCTTCAACTTGAAAATTTAAAACGGACTTTTCAAGTGCTTAAATATTATTTAATGGATGAAAATCGGATAATTTCAAATCGTGATCCGTACAGTAAAATCGTTTTCAATTTATTCAATTTGAATTGGTATTTTCTCCATCAAAGTTATTGTCCTAATTATTGGGAAGAAAGACCCACAATAATTAGTCTCGGTCAGTTTATTTGTCAAAATGGATATATAGTCAAAAAAAAAGGACCCCCCTTAAAATCGGGTCAAGTTTTGCTTGTTCAAGTTGACTCTGTAGTAATAAGATTGGCTAAACCTTATTTGGCCACTCCGGGAGCAACTGTTCATGGACATTATGGAGAAATCTTTTATGAAGGAGATACATTAGTTACATTTATATATGAAAAATCGAGATCCGGTGATATAACGCAAGGTCTTCCAAAAGTGGAACAGGTCTTAGAAGTGCGTTCAATTGATTCAATATCAATGAACCTAGAAAAAAGAATTGAGGGTTGGAACGAGCATATAACAAAAATTCTTGGAATTCCTTGGGGATTCTTGATTGGGACTGAGCTGACTATAGTGCAAAGTCGTATATCCTTGGTTAATAAGATACAAAAGGTTTATCGATCCCAAGGGGTGCAAATTCATAATAGGCACATAGAGATTATTGTACGCCAAATAACATCAAAAGTGTTGGTTTCCGAGGATGGAATGTCTAATGTTTTTTTACCTGGAGAACTAATTGGATTGTTGCGAGCGGAACGAACAGGGCGCGCTTTAGAAGAATCGATCTGTTACCGCGCTATCCTATTGGGAATAACAAGAGCATCTTTGAATACTCAAAGTTTCATATCGGAAGCGAGTTTTCAAGAAACTGCTCGAGTTTTAGCCAAAGCAGCTCTTCGTGGTCGTATCGATTGGTTGAAAGGTCTAAAAGAGAACGTTGTTATAGGTGGGATGATCCCCGTTGGGACCGGATTGAAAAGATTACTGCGGCAACATAAGAATAAGAGCATTACTTTGAAAAGTCAAAAAAAGAGTTTTTTCGAGGGGGAAATACGAGATATTTTGTTCCACCACGCAGGCTTATTTAATTCTTGTCGTTCAAAAGAATTTCCATGATACACCTGAGGAATCATTTAGATCATATATCATTTAATGATTCCTAAAATAAAGTGTATTCATACTTACTTTCTTTCGTTTTGGAATTCAATTTCCATTTGAAAAACTCTTTCTATATGGGGGGTAATGGAAATTCAGATAATAATGAATAGAGGTTAGCGGTTTGGATTGTGTATTGACATCGATACGTCCAATCCACGGTAGAAGAAAAGGTTCCGTCGGAACAATTGTTTAGTTCAAGACAACCTCGTCACTTTTTTTTAAACAAAAAAGAAAGAGGAAGTGTGGGAAGAAATGACAAGAAGATATTGGAACATAAATTTGGAAGAGATGATGGAAGCAGGAGTTCATTTTGGTCATGGGACTAGGAAATGGAATCCGAGGATGTCGCCTTATATTTCTACCAAGCATAAAGGTATTCATATCCCAAATCTTACTAAAACTGCTCGTTTTTTATCAGAAGCTTGTGATTTAGTTTTTGATGCAGCAAGTAAGGGAAAAGAGTTTTTAATTGTTGGTACAAAAACTAAAGCAGCCGATTCAGTAGCGCGGGCTGCAATAAGGGCTCGGTGTCATTATGTTAATAAAAAATGGCTCGGTGGCATGTTAACCAATTGGTCCACTACAGAAACTAGACTTCATAAGTTCAGGGACTTGAGAATCGAACAAAAGACGGGGAAATTCGACTGTCTTCCAAAAAAAAAAGACACAGCTATGTTCAAGAGACAATTATCCCACTTGCAAACATATCTGGGCGGGATTAAATATATGACGGGGTTACCCGATATTATAATTATCGTTGATCAGCAAGAAGAATATACAGCTCTTCGAGAATGTATCACTTTGGGAATTCCAACAATTTGCTTAATCGATACAAATTGTCATCCCGACCTTGCAGATATTTCAATTCCAGCAAATGATGACGCTATAGCTTCAATCCGATTAATTCTTAACAAATTAGTATTCGCAATTTGTGAGGGTCGTTCTAGCTATATACGAAATACGTAATTAATAATAAGATAGAAATTTTTTTTTGAACTCCCGAAATTTATGGAATTGTTTACTATTCTTGAATTGGATTATATAAATGAGATAAAAATGAGTGGGGATATTATGTTATTAGTTCGTATCAAAAAATTCAAATAAGCAAGTCGAAAAAGAGATGATTGAATTAAAATAATTTCCTGGAATTTCAATTTCTGTCAGAGGGTAATATGAATGTTCTATCATGTTCCACCAACACACTAAAAGTGTTATACAAAATATCGGGTGTAGAAGTAGGCCAACATTTCTATTGGCAAATAGGAGGTTTTCAAGTCCATGGCCAAGTACTTATTACTTCTTGGGTTGTAATTGCTATCTTATTAGTTTCAGCCAGTATAGCTGTTCGGAATCCACAAACCATTCCGAATGACGGGCAGAATTTCTTCGAATATGTCCTTGAATTCATTCGAGACGTGAGCCAAACCCAGATTGGAGAAGAATATGGTCCATGGGTTCCTTTTATAGGAACTATGTTCCTATTTATTTTTGTTTGTAATTGGTCAGGGGCTCTTTTACCATGGAAAATCATACAGTTACCCCATGGAGAGTTAGCCGCACCCACGAATGATATAAATACTACTGTTGCTTTAGCTTTACTCACCTCAGTAGCCTATTTCTATGCGGGTCTTAGCAAAAAAGGATTAGGTTATTTCAGTAAATACATTCAACCTACTCCAATCCTTTTACCCATTAACATCTTGGAAGATTTTACAAAACCCTTATCGCTTAGTTTTCGACTTTTCGGAAATATTTTAGCCGATGAATTAGTAGTTGTTGTTCTTGTTTCTTTAGTACCTTCAGTAGTTCCTATACCTGTCATGTTCCTTGGATTATTTACAAGTGGTATTCAAGCTCTTATTTTTGCAACTTTAGCCGCCGCTTATATAGGAGAATCCATGGAGGGTCATCATTGACTTCACTTACAAATAGTTGTTTTTTGAATTTAGACCAAAATAATAGCGGAACTCAAGATAATCTACTTGGTTGGGGAACATCAAAATAGATAACTAATAAGGGATAACTAATAAGGCAGTTATAATATACCGTAATCGGAAAAAAGATCCCCCTAAACTATTTAGGGGGGGTTCTAAAAAAAACGAAAGAGATCGAAAGGATCGGTTTCCTAAAATGAATGTCCTGTTTGTATGTATTATTTTCTTTTCTATAAATAAAAGAATATCAGAATATTTTTATATTATAAATGATATTTTATTTATAAATATAAATATTTATAAATAAATAATAATAAATATAAAATATTTAATAAAAAACAATTTAATAAACAAGAAGAATAACAAATTAAGAAAGAAAAGAAAATAGAATAAAAAAAAAGCTAATGAAAATTTGATTCGCCTTAACCAATTTTTCGATTTTTCTATGTAAATTCGATCCATGCGGAATAATCATAAAGAAAGAGAAGAATTAAAAAACGCGATTCAAAAAAATAAATTGAAATTAGCCCGTTCAAAATTGTGTATCTTGAATGCCTAGAATCCAACTATTATCGAATTCAGCTAGGGAATTTTTCCCGTTCAAAAAGAATTCTAATGGATCTAAGATCCAAATAAGTTGGTTTACATTCTGGAAGAAACGCATGTATATGGGATATTAGATATTGAATAGTTATATATGACCTAAAAAATATCTAATACCCTAATACTATGAATTTCAATAGGGATTCCAATAGACGTCTTTGGTTTTGGATTCCTAAGAATCCAACTTCAAAAAGCGATAGAGAATAGGTTCTGATGATTCAATAATATTATTCTATTCCTTCAATTTTGAGTTTTTAGTTACTCTGTTTGGATGAAACTGAGTGATGGAATAATTCATCTATAATTCATTGAATGATTGTATCATTAACCATTTTTTTTTGTGAGGAATTTAACTTATCATGAATCCACTGATTTCTGCCGCTTCCGTTATTGCTGCTGGGTTAGCTGTCGGACTTGCTTCTATTGGACCTGGGGTTGGCCAAGGGACTGCTGCGGGCCAAGCTGTAGAGGGGATCGCAAGACAGCCCGAGGCGGAGGGAAAAATACGAGGTACTTTATTGCTTAGTCTGGCTTTTATGGAAGCATTAACAATTTATGGATTGGTTGTCGCTTTAGCGCTGTTATTTGCGAATCCCTTTGTTTAATCTTGTCTTAAACACTTAAACAATCACAAAATATATAGATATATAAAATTTTATATATAGATATATAAAATTTTGACTTATTTTTTTTTTGTTTCTGAATTTATTTTATTCAGGACTTATACTTGCTCCTTGCTTTTTGGAATTATATCAATAATTCACTCCTACAATTTACAATGTGGGACACTAATCCCTGCCCGGGAAGGAAAGATTTAAGGATGAGTAATTAGCATACCGATCCGCTTTCTTCCTTCCCGTTCTTAGAAATTGAAACTTAAGGAGTCTTCAAACAAACGAAATATTCCGAAATTGAAACGAAACTTGAAATTTGATAGCTAATTCTACAATTCTAATAAGTATTATTTTCATTAGGATTAGGAATTTTGAATTGAAAAAATCCATTTCGAAATAAACTTTATTTTTTCAATATATCGATTTAGAAAGAGAGAGGGAAATTCAAATAACAAATAAATAGAAAATCTATATTGATTTTGAAATCAATTCTATAGATATAAGAAATTCATATAAATCGAATATAAGAATATATAGAAGTATATATAAGGGAAGTGATACAAAAAAAGAAACTCTATTCTTGTTTTTTTTATCTATCTGTAAAAGAAAGGAGATTGTATGAAAAATCTAACCGATTCTTTCCTTTCCTTGGGGCAATGGCCGCTGGCCGGGAGTTTCGGGTTTAATACCGATATTTTAGCAACAAATCCAATAAATCTAAGTGTAGTATTTGGTGTATTGATCTTTTTTGGAAAGGGAGTGTGTGCGAGTTGTTTATTTCAAGAATAGGCTGGACCGGCCCAGCTGCACTTTTTTTTCATTATTTTCATTTTTAACTAGTAAAAAATCAAATTAAAGTAAAAGGTGCATGATCTCGCGAATTACTTATGAATTTTGAAATTAATTGAATTTTATCAATTCATAAAAAATGATATTTGAAATATTTAAGAAACGTAGCATTTCGTAATTCATTGGTAAATCCGCTTTGATTCTCAATCAACCAATAATGCGGGATTAATTATATGGTTAAAGCGAAACCTTTGAAGTCCAAACATAGCATGGTATTCTTTCTACTACTATCGTCATTTGAAATTTCAAATGAAGGACTAGTTGAAATTTTTTGTTCGATATAGAACGCTCATGTCGAGAAAATGATTTGAAACCTTTATTGTATTGCAAAAGGATCACACTATTTTTTTTCTATATTATCTTATCAAATGCCAAATCGATGATCTATGTAATATATAATGTATGTAGAAAGTGAAATGAATTCTTTGGATTTCAATAAAAATAAAAAAAAAAAGCAACTTTGCTGACAATTTCATATTTTTTTTTATTTGGTCAGAAGAGTCCTC